CTAAAAAATGATTAATTGTAAAAACAAATAAAGATCTATAGAAAAAAAAGAAACAAATGGAAAGTTCTTATTCGAAGCGCCTTGTGATCGTCAACCAATTCTGTGCTTCAATATAATTACCGGGAGTAAGCGTTATAGCCTGTTTCCAATACTCAGCGGCTTGGGCGAACCAAGCCTCCGCCATTTCAGAATCTCCTTGTTGAATGGCCTGTTCTCCACGGTCGGAATAGGCGGGTCAATTCCCTCCCTGAGAACCGTACTTGAGAGTTTCCTACCTCATACGGCTCGACAACCAACTCTTTTGTTTTGGTATACCAGTTTTTTAACTTTAACTAACCTACTTTAACTTTATATCTAATTGAATATCGGATTGAATGAGATTTCTTATAGATATTCGGTTTTTCTTGTATTAAACAAAAGAGAGTAATTACATGAGTTTCAAACTTTAATTTTGATTTAATTAATATATTTATTAATATAATAAGTTTTATCTTTTCTCCTACCTTCAGAAAAAAGGGCATGTCCACTGTTTTTAGATATTATAATTTTCTGAAAGGTAACTATCCCGCTTTCATATAAAAATTTATATTTATATAGAATCTTTGAAAAAGACTTTTTTTCATACTTCATAAAAAAGAAAAAGACTTACTGTCTTTAGGATCTGATGCTACACCGCTGCTCAATACCTTAGGGGATCCACTCTATTACATAAGTAGATTCCGAAGATTTATCTCATATTATGATATAAATAAACAGCTCTTGTTGTATCGGTCCAAAACCTTTCCAATTGATCTTTACGGTGCTTCCTCTATCAATTAAATCTTTTTTATCCATAGAAAGAAAGTATTTAGGCATATCCAGTCTTCACTTCATATTTGATCTATAAAGTTTTTTTTTTTGCTACAGCTGATAAAAAATCGTTTTGTACGATGCTTATGTAGAAAGCCCTTTTTTGTGTTTCTAGTATTTAATTGACTAGCTGTTCGTTCTTTTTTTTCTATAGTGGAGATAGTCGCACGTAATGACAGATCACAGCCATATTATTAAAAGCTTGTGGTAAAAAGGGGTTTCGTTCTAATGCTCGAAAATAATATTCTAAAGCTTTGGTATGTTCCCCATTACTTGTGTGGATAAGGCCTATATTATAGAGTATATAACTTCGATCATAGGGGTCAATTTCTAAGCGCATAGCTTCATAATAATTCTGTAATGCTTCCGCATAATTTCCTTCAGATTGAGCCGACATCCGTTACGGTCGTCAGTCGCTTTAACGAATTCTCCGTTTCAGAACCGTATGTGAGATTTTCATCTCATACGGCTCCTCCTTTTAGGTGCATAATGAAAATAATATATGGAAAAATTTGATGTCATTATGAACTAAGCGGGGCTAATGTTTTTACAAGAAATCCCTAGCCAACCTTCTTGCAAAAGATCTTTTCTTACTACCAAGTGGGTTCATGCTAGATAAAAATAAAAAAGTAAACTCTAAAAATTTCTTTGTTTTCAACGCTCCTAAATTTCCAGGAATTAGCCACTTCAACAGTCTTCAATGGTTATACGGGTATCCAAAGTACGAACGAGATGGATGTTTATTGTTCCAACCATTTTAATTAGTCCCAATCCCAAAGAAGAAGAAGAAAGAAAAGGAATCATTTTGAAGAAAGTTTTCGTGTTGTTGATTTCTCGGCGTAGTGCTTCTTCCCCCATGCCTCCTATTCGTATATTGTATTAGTGTAGTAGGATTGATCTGTAATACGGGAACCATAGGTAAAAACCTTTTGCTCAATACTAGAATTCACAATTGAAGCATCTAAGGCTGCATTAATCGTGGATACATGACAGAAGGGATTGCTTTTTTATATTATAAACTTCACCTTCAAAAGCGTAGATTTTTTTCAATACTCGTTTTTCTTTCTATTCCAAATCGGCGAGAATAAAAAATAATGATAATCAAATCGCACCATCTCTGTAATAAGTAAATGCCTCCTTTTCTCCGGAAGTTGTCGGAATGACTCGTAATAAGATATCGGCTACAATTGTAAAGGTTTTATCAATAAAATTTCCATTTATACGCGATCTTGGCATAGGTAGTAATCCATTCTATAACTCTTTTTATTTCCTTAACCTTTTCTTTTGTGAGAAAATTTTCTCACAAACAAAGGAATTGTATAGTACGAACTAACATAAAAGCGGACTCATTAAAAAAAAACCTTATATCTACTTACAATTTTTTCCGGTCAAAAAAGGTATCTATATAACCATAATCTAAAAAACGATGAATAACTCGCTATTCACCCAGGTACTCAGTCATAATCCTGGTGTCGGAGAGATGGCCGAGTGGTTGAAGGCGTAACATTGGAACTGTTATGTAGGCTTTTGTTTACCGAGGGTTCGAATCCCTCTCTTTCCGTACTTTCAACTAATTCACCAATCTTACGTGATTGACCACAATGTATCAAATCAAATAAAAAAGAATAGATATAAAATATACCTTTTTTTTTTTTTTTATAGATTCTCTATTCCTAATTTCTTTGATATGGAATATGCTGGGAAGAGCAAACAAGGGATCCAAATCTCCCTACCAATCTATGATACATGAATAGGAAAAAGATTCCCCGACAAAATCTCTTACCTTGTGCCTTTTTATTTTTAATCAAAAAGGAGGGCGAAGGGGAGTTGTCCGAACTCTTGTTTTTAGTTATTTTTTTTACTTAAGTTAGGTTTATTAAGTCTGTCGAGAGTAATATTCTACGACAAGCAATTCATTTATTTTCAAACCGACGCATTTCCTATCTATTATTTGATTGACTAACCCTTCATATTGGAATGTGTGAAGAGTCAGATGGTTTGGCAATTCCTCGGGGGCAGATGAATCAAGAAGATTTTGAACCAAAGTTCTAGAGTTTTGTTCATCCTTCACTGTAATAATATCTCGGGGTTTGCAGCGATAACTTGGTATATCAACTATATGACCATTAACTAAAATATGTCCATGGTTAACTAATTGGCGTGCTTGAGGAATAGTCAAAGCCATACCCAATCGAAAAAGGATGTTATCCAAACGCATTTCAAGTAATTGTAGTAAAACTTGACCTGTTGACCCCTTGGCTTTTCCGGCGATACGAACATATTTAAGTAATTGGCGTTCTGTAAGACCATAATGAAAACGCAATTTTTGCTTTTCTTCTAAACGAATACGATATTGAGATTTTTTTCCGGAGCGCGATTGGTTTCTAAGATCACTTCCTGCCCTAGGCCTTTTACTAGTTAGTCCCGGTAAAGCCCCCAGACGGCGTATTTTTTTAAAACGAGGCCCTCGGTAACGTGACATAAAGACTCCTTTTTTTTATTGAAATTGTACAAAACTAAACAAAATTAAAACTGAACTAAATGATAATGATAAATGACGTGAAATCCACTCCAATAAACTATTGGAATACAAAGAGTAAGAAGATATATTCTCTCAATATACAGATTTATTTTATTGTATATACAATATATATAAATAAAATAAATCAGAAAAATTTTCCTTTATTTTCTTGATTTATTTTGCAAAGATCTAATCCTTTTACCCAATATATATTCCTATATGGAAGTTTATATGACATAATATAAATGGAGTGGTAACTCTGGGAAAAGGTGAAAGAAGTCTTTTCAATCTTCTTTGATTTTGAAAGTACATTAAAAATCATGTAAAAAAAACGAAAAAATATGGAAAAGCCGGCTATCGGAATCGAACCGATGACCATCGCATTACAAATGCGATGCTCTAACCTCTGAGCTAAGCGGGCTCAAATAAAATAGCGCGTGCATACAAATTCACTAAACTACTAGATCGTATCAATTAACTATTCTATTCATATTTTTACTTATCTATTTAGAATTAATTAATCATATTCTATATATTCTAGAACAAAATATAGCTCAAATAAATAGTGACTATCATTAAATAAATAAAACATAACCTTAATTAATAGAATATAGCAATATATCGACTTTATAATTTTGATTTCATTAGTTTATAAATAATAAAATCTTAATTAGATCAGAAATCTTTTTTTTTTTAGTTAAATGATATCTGATTTGAAATTATTGTTTTTTTGTTCTAACCTCATGCTATTATTATTATTTTATACTTTTTTTTTCTATTCTAATAATATAGAATTATTCAAATTAATATTCGAAATGAATATTCGAATATAATTTTTTAGAATTATTAGAATTTAAAATCTACGAAGTAGACTTATAATCTTTTTCCGCTGCACATTGTAGAATTATAAGTTTCAATAATAATCATAAATTTCTTTTCATGTAAGTTAAAAAAATAGAATCGACCGTTCGACTTTTTTTTTTATTTTAAGACAAAGATGAGAAAAGGAATAACATATATATGTTATGTAATATATAACCATATTGAATTGCAAATACAAAAATGATAGAATCTTTGTTGATTAGACTAAATCAATATGGATTGGGCTAAAAAAATGAAAGAAGATACCAAAGAAATAAAATTAAGTATCTATATGTAATGAATTCCAAAGTTTCGGCATAAGAAAAAGTGGAAAGACATAATAATGAGATCCTAATCTCAAAGCAAAAAAAGGGGATATGGCGGAATCGGTAGACGCTACGGACTTAATTGGATTGAGCCTTGGTATGGAAACCTACTAAGTGATAACTTTCAAATTCAGAGAAACCCTGGAATTAACAATGGGCAATCCTGAGCCAAATCCTGGTTTACGCGAACAAACCAGAGTTTAGAAAGCGAGAAAAAAGGGATAGGTGCAGAGACTCAATGGAAGCTGTTCTAACAAATGGAGTTCACTACCTTGTGTTGATAAAGGAATCCTTCGATCCAACTTCAAATAAAAAAGGATGAAGGATAAATATTTTGTCTAAATATAGGTAACACAAAACGATCTCAAAAATGACGACCTGAATCTCGATTTCTATAAAAAAAAAATATATAGAAATGTTGTGAATCAATTCGAAGTTTAAGA